TGGTACTGCATGGTTCCACCCTGCAAGAACTCAGAATCATTCTCTTGAAGCTCACCCTCTTCATCATAAATGATCCGCTTGCCCCGAAATGACCTGGCCCAATAGGGAAATCCCAATTCATTGGGCCTTTCGATACAATCAAATAGAAAGCCCCAAGGGCGCCATATTCTAGGAGCCCAAACTATGTGATTGAAAAAATCCTCCTCTATCTGTTGCGGGTCTAGGACTCCTCCCCCTTCTTCAAACTCCGATTCATATTTTTCATAGAGAAATCTATGATCAACGATAGAATAAGATCCATTTTGAATCATATTTAAGGGATTCCTTGGTTCGGACCGAAGAAGCAATGTCACTCGATCATTATCAAACTGACTGCAATCTTTTTCTGTCCGTGAGGATCCCACCAGAGCGCCTTCTACTTCTAATAGGCCATGAACTAGATCAGAATTATTCTCAACGAGTCCATAAGAAGTGATCCCATTTTTTTCATCAGGTCCGGGTAGAGACCAAAGGTCTTGAGCGACCGATCCGGCAGAACAACTCAAAAGATAAAGAAGTATCGTTAATTTCTTCATACTCGTTCCAAGTTCGAAGTACCATTTGTACAAATAAGAATCCCCCCCGTTACATGATTTCTTCTTCATATAGATAGATATAGGATCTATGGAGCAATTACTTAGAAGTACATTTTGTGAAACAGCCCTTCCTATCTGATAGAAAAGGATCCCATGATCCTGAACCGATCTTACCTGAGATCGCAAATCCCAAGTTTGTCTATGAAGAACAGATCTAATTATATTAGTGTCTATAATGGATTTTTTTTTTATAATACTAATCGATAGGGCCTCATTGGTAAGTGCTACAAGATCTCGTACATTGGAACCCATCGTTGTGGACCCGAATCCATTAGTATGGAACATTTTCTTTTCCAAGTGAAATCCCCTAGTATATGAAAGAGTGAAAAAGTGCTTTCGTTGTTGTGGAATAAGAAGCCTTCGTATCTTAATGCATGTATTTAATTTATTCGGAGCTATTAGAGCTGGATCTACTTTTTGGGGAATATGAGTCGAAGCAATAACAAGAATATTTCTAGTGGAACATCTTTCACAATCCCTGGAGAGATAGTTCACTAATAGACCGAGGGATAAGTAATTCGACTCATTCACATCCAGATCATGAATGTTTGGAATCCATATTATGCAAGGAGACATTGCTTTTGCTAATTCGAATTGAAAGGTGATATAAAATCGATCTATTTCCGGCATCATATCCATAGTTAGCGTATTCATCATAGTTAGAAGCTCCAGCTCCATATCAAGGTCACGGTCGATATCGTCACTATCATCAATATCGTCACTATCGTCACTATCATCAATACGAAAACCCTTAGGCTTGTTATCCAGGAACTTGTTCAGAAATACTGTAATGAAAGGAACATAGGAGTTTGTCGCTAGGTATTTGACCAAATAGGATCGTCCAGTTCCTATAGAACCTATCACTAAAATACCCCTAGGGGGGGGTAGGGCTAAGCGGAGCGAAAAGGGTTTTCCATGAGATGGGAAATGAAAACTATTAGCCCCCCACAGGGTTTGTGAATAAGTAATTGTCTGATAATTAGCAAGGAATATCCGTCTTTCTGCTAAACAGGATGTATTGAACTCATAATTCATTAGATACTTTTTATGAATGTCAACTAAGTATCGTAAGTAAATTGCTCCCGGTTGTTCAATCATTTGATAACCAGAGTTATTCTTTGATAAATGATCACTATGAGTCAGACTCAATAGAATTTGATCAATCCTTTTTTCTGTCGTTAAAGTAGAAAACTGAACCAAGAATTCTCTTTCTTGATCATCAATCGAATCACTGTTCGAGACCCAGGATTCTATTTTATCATCAATCCAATCACCATTCACGTTTTTTATTTTTCTTATCAAGGAATAGATTGCTTTACTTGTATGACTTACATGTCTCGTATTTCTCGAAAAAGCGATTCGATTGATGGGATTTGGTATGATACTTATGAGATCGATGAGATTCAAATATTTCTTCTTAGAACGTATTGATTTGACCCCATAAGCGGGACCACCGCCCCATAGCATGTTGCCACCAGAAACAGAACTCCGTATTTCTTCTAGAGAATCTCCTAATTGTTCCAGAGCAACTAGAAAGAGATTCTTTAACCAGAAAGAATTCAGTTCAGATGTAGGATACCTATCCAGAAGTTTTCGCAACTCAATCATGTATGATTGAATCGTCAAAGATTTGACCTTTTCGAACTCTGTCTGTAACTCACTATAGACTTGAGAAACAAAGAGAAGATGTGTACGAACGAGATATCCAGCAACAAGAAGAAGGAAAACGATTGAATAGAGGAACTCCTGAACATTTAGCGATCTCAGATGTGTCGATATCAATAGTAACTCATTATTTCGATGAATAATTTCTTCGGACAGAAGAAGATTATGTAAACAATTACTCGGAATCTCACTTATCAGAT